TATTAATTCAAAAAAAGTTATATGTTTTGACTTAAGTTAGATAATAGAGTTTTTTTTTATGTATTATTTTTTTTATGATTAATTTCTTAAAGAATTTTTAAATTAATAAGTTACGTGAATTCTGAATCCTGAGATGCCAAAGACGAGGAATTGAGTTCTTTTTATCTTTCTCTATTTTTGTTGATACCACCTATAATGATTGATAATTCACAAATTTTCAATTGAATTTTTTTGATTCTTGGAACTAGTTATCTTTCTCTATTTCTTAAATATTTTTTAAAATTGAAACTTAGGGAAGTACTTTAGAAACATATGTATAAAAAACATATTTTATTGAGTCCCTTCATGCCTACTATAACTAGTTATTTCGGTTTTCTACTAGCAGCTTTAACTATAACCTCAGTTATATTTATTGGTCTAAGCAAAATCCGACTTATTTGAAATTAATTGAATGAAGATTTTTTTATAAAAAAGGATTTCGGTGGTATTTCATATGTTCGATAGTTCCTTACCGTGTTAATTACCCAATTTTGGTCATTGAGATTCATCGGCAATACAGATTAAGAGCTAGGAATAGATAGTACCTCTCTTTTCTCCCTTTCAAAAATGAAAACAAAAGAAAATTGAAATGATTGAAGTTTTTTTATTTGGAATCGTCTTAGGTCTAATTCCTATTACTTTGGCTGGATTATTCGTAACTGCTTATTTACAATACAGACGTGGTGATCAGTTGGACTTTTGATTAATTAACATCTTTTTTTTTTTGACTGACCTCCTTCTTGCTTTCATATGCGGGAGGTCTAATTAAGATTGCTACTCAATGATTTGCGAACAGTGGAATTTTGACACAATCTAATAAACAAGAGGTAAATCACGCTCTGTAGGATTTGAACCTACGACATTGGGTTTTGGAGACCCACGTTCTACCGAACTGAACTAAGAGCGTTTTTCTTGTTTAAAAAAAAAAATGAAAAAGCTAGAAAGAGGACATTTTTTAACCCGAATAGATTTTGTACGTATATACTATATCATAGTATATCATAAATTTCAGAATTATATGTATGTCCAATTTTATTAAAAAAAGATAGATCTAAAAAAGATCCCTCGTTACTGCTCTTCTGAGCAGTAATAGGTAGGGATGACAGGATTTGAACCCGTGACATTTTGTACCCAAAACAAACGCGCTACCAAGCTGCGCTACATCCCTTTCAATTGGTTTACAGTGTCATTGTAGAGAATTCCTGTCTTGTTTTCCACATCCTTCTTCTTTTTTATTGGTATATCAAATTCATTTCTTCTTTTTTTTCTCATATCAGATAACAAACATATAATTAAAAAATTACTTTTTTTTTTTACGAAAATTCTCTCAATTTCAATTTTACTTACATAAACTGGCGTTTCCATTTTAAAATGGAATCTATAAGATCGTTCTAGTAGACAATATTTCAATTCTAATTTTCAAAGTGGGGGGGGGCGGAAGTTACGTATACAAATACAAGAACTTCTTAACTACATGTACATCTGTAGTTATATATATTACTATATATAATGTAATACAATAAATAAAGAAGAAAGAAGGAGGATTTCAAATGCGAGATCTAAAAACATATCTTTCCGTAGCACCAGTACTAAGTACTCTATGGTTCGGTTCGTTAGCAGGTTTATTAATAGAGATTAATCGTTTATTTCCAGATGCATTAACATTTCCCTTTTTTTCATTCTAGTTATTAACATCAGAAAGGGGTGAAAAATTTTAGAGATACAATCAACGATCGGGGACTAATCCCCCCCCCTTTTTTTTTTCTAATTCATTCTAAAAAAATAATTAGAAAAAGGTAGGGGGGGCGGAAGGTCATAAAAATGAGGGTTCAGGATCCAATTAAATTAGTAATAGAACGAAAAAAAAGTGTTGCTAGGGAAAGAGTATCCGATGAGATACTTAAAAAAATACTGTACAAAGATTTTAAATAGAGTTTTCACAAAATCATTGTATTGCTTATTATTTTATTTTTATTTAATTACTAATTAATATTCATTGCAACAAAATATTTCAGAATTTTTTTTAGTTAACAGCTTCTATTTTTTGGTTCTTTTTCTTTCTGGATCCTAAAAATAAAATAGAAGATTGGGGTGAATCATAAATCCAAAGGAGGTTTCATGGCCAAGGGTAAAGATGTTCGAGTAACAATTATTTTGGAATGTACCAGTTGTGTTCGAAATGATATTAAGAAAGAATCCGCGGGAATTTCCAGATATATTACTCAAAAGAATCGGCATAACACCCCTAGTCGATTGGAATTGAGAAAATTCTGTCCCTATTGTTATAAACATACAATTCACGGGGAAATAAAGAAATAGATCAAATTGAGTGCTTGTCTGTGAACTTTTATTTTAAGAACAGGAATAATGCTAGTATCTATATATTATTACATATATATAAATATAAACAAATAAATCAATAGAAAGAAATCTAATCCTATATTCTTAATTCTATATAGAAACTCTATCCTATATAGAAATATAAATCGTTTTTATTTTGATCCGATCAAAATAGGATTTTAGAGATTAGGATTTTAGAGATAAGGAATAAAAAAATTATGAATAAATCTAAGCGACTTTTTACTAAATCCAAGCGATCTTTTCGTAGGCGTTTGCCCCCGATCCAATCGGGGGATCGAATTGATTATAGAAACATGAGTTTAATTAGTCGATTTATTAGTGAACAAGGAAAAATATTATCTAGACGGGTGAATAGAGTGACTTTAAAACAACAACGATTAATCACTATTGCTATAAAACAAGCTCGTATTTTATCTTTGTTACCTTTTCTTAATAATCAGAAACAATTTGAAAGAAGTGAGTCGACCCCTAGAACTACTAGCCTTAGAACCAGAAAAAAATAGACTTATTCTTCAATTGAATAACAATTCCAATCTGAAGGAATTCAAAAAGAGATTAACATTTTGTTCGAAAAATCCAATCAAGAATCAAAATTTGATTGTTATGTCTGTGTCTGTCATAAAAAAAAAAAAGAAAAGAATCGTCGAAAAGAAAAAGAATAACTCTTTTTTTAGCGACTATATACTCTCGTTTTGTTTTGACGACTTTTTTATAATACTAATTTCTACTCTACCTTCCCCGAGCTCATTCTCCTTAGAACTCTATTTAAAATATTTTAGTGGATTTTTTCCAATCCCCTTATTCTTTTATCTCATTCGAAATCGTATAAAGACAACTCCTATTTAATAGAGCTATTTGTGCAAGTATTTTCCGATTAAGAAGTAATTGCTTTTTGTACAGATTGTGTATGAATCGGTTATAACTATAGAATACCCCCATTTCGTGAATTACGGCATTTATTCGAGTGATCCATAAACGGCGAAAATCTCTTTTTCTTTTACCCCTATCCCGATGAGCCGAAACTAAAGCTCTTATTCTCTGTTGAGTCATAGTTCGTGTAAGTCGTGAATGAGCCCCTCGAAAGCTTGATGCAAATAAACGAAGCTTTGTTCTACGCCTCCGAGCTATATATCCGCGTTTAATTCTAGTCATTGAATAAATCAAACTTTGATGAATAACTAATTCTTTTTTTAGTTATTCTTTTCCCCTTTACTAGTCTATTAATAACCAAACGAATTATTCCAATGTATAAAAAAAAATTCCAATGGCTTTTGCTACTCTAACCTTCCCCACCACTATTTTTTGCTAGGTATTTTCCTTTGCTTTGAAAGGATAAATTGCCTTGATACTTTATATAAAAAAATAGAATAACTACAAAAAGTAGTAAATAGAAATGGATAAATAGTGGGTTCCATCGTTTCTATGGTTACTTCTAAAACGGTGAGGTCCTCTCTATACACCGGAGCTCCTTCTTTTAATTAATCAATACGATTGGTAACTTGTACAATTCACATTCTTTGGCTCTACCCCATCAATATTCCAGTAATTAGGTCTTTCACAATAAGATCCACTTTATACAGTAACGGTATTTCATTTGTAAAATAGATTTGGTCGTTTACCCTGTTAGTCCGTTCTTTTCTTTCAAGAGTGGAATCTTTTTTTTAATAAAAAATGGAATTTCCCCCGCTTAATGGATAACCATTTGTTATCATTGGGGGTTTTCTAAAAAATGGAGTTGATTGGATTTGCACCAATGTAAACCATAAGTTTCAGACACAATAGAAGATATGAACAATCTATCTTTTTTAAATAATGAATCGAGTTCCTCCATTCTATTTTATTCACAGGTACTGATCCTTGATATTTCAAAAAGAATTTCCTTTTTGTGTCTCAGTCTATGATCTAAACGAGTCGCACATACACCCGAGTACATGTTCCTCGTCGCTGAGGGCATCCCCGAAGCGCTGGGGATTTCGTGACATTTCGGATTGGCTGTCTTGTATTTCTAATAAGTTGTTTAATGGTTGGCATACGAAATCATATAAATAATGGGCTGGTTTAGATTAGTTCTAACCGGCTAATTCTGAATTACTTCTCTTCAAGATTCTCTTCAATATATATTTTTTTTTATATTGAAGAGAATATGAAACTAAACCTTTAATCTAAAAAGATATAAAATTAGAAATTGTAGATTTGCATGAAATCGCTCCTATTTTTTATTGAACCGCTACAAGATCAACAATTCCATGAGCTTGGGCTTCTGTTGCTGACATAAAAACATCCCTTTCCATGTCTTCGGATACAACCCATATAGGTTTGCCCGTTCTTTGTACATAAACCCTTGTGATGGTTTCGCGAAGTTTTAGTAGTTCTTCCGCTTCCAAGATAAATTCTCCCGTTTGTGCCTCATAAAACGAACTAGCGGGTTGATGGATCATTACCCTGATAATATAATAGAAAATGTTCTTCTATTTCGCAGAATGAGACGAGATAACCAAAAAAACAGAGAAAATTGAATAACCGTACAGGCTTTTTTTGTGCATTGCATACGGCTCCACAATGGAATTGACTTTTTTGACCTTTCCTTTTGACGAAAGAAAACAAAATATAGGTTGTATTATACGCAGATCCAGAAATCATCCAATTACCATCCTTCTTTTTTGTAGGAGTTAAAAAAATACTATGATGGTTCCGTTGCTTTATATATCATTTTTTTGATTCGTCTATGATTCAGCAATCCCAAAGTGTCTTTTTTTTTTTTTTTTGAATATCAATTTTGTAAATAAGCTTCCGGTGTGAAAACAAAGTTTGTGACGCTGAGATGTGCCCGAATAGGTAAGATATAATTTGAAATACCCCTTCCTTATCTCATACTACTCTTTCAATATATAATCTAATTTTTTTTTAATCTAAAAAATTTCATATCGAATTCGAAGTGCCATGCTATTATTACTTAACTAATTCATATTTTCGATGGCGAAGGCATAGTATTTTTTGCTCGAAAATAAAAAAACTCATTGGCGCCAAGCGTGAGGGAATGCTATACGTTTGGTAATTGCTCCTCCGACTAGGATAAAGGATGCTATTGAAGCGGCCAATCCCATGCATATTGTCTGTACATCGGGTCGCACAAATTGCATAGTATCATAAATAGCCATTCCCGATATTACCCATCCACCAGGAGAGTTTATAAACAAATAAAGATCTTTGGTATCCTTTTCTATACTGAGATATATCATAAGACTAATAAGTTGATTCGAGATTTCGGTATCAACCTCTTGGCCTAAAAAAAATAATCTTTCTCGATAAAGTCGGTTGATTAGGATAAAATTTTATTCCTTAGGAGCCGTACAGGCACCTTTTGATGCATACGGTTCAACAAAAATTGTGAAAAAATCAATGTGTCGATTCCAACCCCCCTTTTTTTTCATAGAAGGTTTTTCTTTCTAACTTATAACGTAAGGACTTGCTCCCAAAAGTCAAAGAAAAAATCCGTTTTGGCCCCTTTTATTAGATATTATAATCCTATAATAAAACGATTGATTAAGCCTGTCAGACTAACTTGATTCATTGATATTTTTTTTTCATCGAGATTCAGTTGAAATGGCGATGGTTTTTTCTTGTTCCTGAACGGGCTTCTTCCTTTTTTTATTCCATTTTTTAGGTTTATGCTCTACCCCGAGTAAAAGGAAAAATTTGCCCGATTTTGATTTGCACATATAGGACAAATGAACCAAATACCGCGTCTTTTTTTACTACTCCTTCTTTTTTTTTTTCAATTCATTTCTTTCACATGTCTTCTGTCAACTAGTCAACAAATTTTTAATTATATTATTTGATTTGAGCAACAGTATGTTTTAGATCACCCTGTTTCAATTTTTTTTTTTATTTTTTAATAGAATTTTTTATCATAATTTTTCATATCATATAAGTAGTAATTATAAAAATATTATATATTAATTATCAATTGGGTTTTTGCTAAACGGAGCCTGGATACTTCACTTCATTTTATTAGTCCGATCACGTAAACCATAAAAAATTTTTGATAATCTAATATCAATCTAAATACTCCCTGCATTTAATTCCACTTTATTTTTTGCGCTTCGCGTTACAAATTTTTGATAATTCAATCAATCTTTTTGGGCGAAACAGAGGATATCTCAATCGAGGGAGAAAATGGGGAAATCCCATATAGCCCAATATATCTGACAAGTCGCACTATATGTCAACCCAAGATGTATCTCCTTCTCCAGGACTTCGAAAAGGTACTTTTGGAACGCCAATAGGCATGAAATGAAAAAAAAAGAGAATGAAGTTCTCTATTTCACTTTGATGTGGAAACGTAAGACTGGGGTTTCGTTTTTTAATACTATTATCCTTTTTTCCTACTTTAAATCATATTTAAATTAATCATATTTAAATCATATTTAAATACATAAGTTGAATAAGCTAAAATAAAATATAAAATAAAAGTAAAGTAAGAGAGAATTAATTAAAATAAAGGCAATTTTTTTACGAACGGGCTTCTGAATGATGAACAACAATAGCTATCTTGGTTCATATAAAATAGGATTCACCCCCATTGCGTATTGGTACTTATCGGATATAGAATAGATCCGCTTCCCTTTTTTCTTATGAATTGAATTGTTCCATTATTACTAACAGAATAGAACAAATATTAATCCTTTCTCCGAAATAATTACCTAAAAAAGGGGGGGTCCGTAGCATAGTTTTTTCCAATGCAATAAAGTTACATAGTGTCTATTTTTCGTTGATAAAGGGGTATTTCCATGGGTTTGCCTTGGTATCGTGTTCATACTGTTGTATTGAATGATCCCGGTCGTTTGCTTTCTGTTCATATAATGCATACTGCTCTGGTTGCTGGTTGGGCCGGTTCGATGGCTCTATATGAATTAGCTGTTTTTGATCCCTCTGACCCTGTTCTTGATCCAATGTGGAGACAAGGTATGTTCGTTATACCTTTCATGACTCGTTTAGGAATAACCAATTCGTGGGGCGGTTGGAATATTACAGGAGGGACTATAACGAATCCGGGTCTTTGGAGTTACGAAGGGGTAGCCGGAGCACATATCGTGTTTTCTGGCTTGTGCTTCTTGGCAGCTATTTGGCATTGGGTATATTGGGATCTAGAAATTTTTTGTGATGAACGTACAGGAAAACCTTCTTTGGATTTGCCCAAGATTTTTGGAATTCATTTATTTCTTTCAGGGGTGGCTTGCTTTGGTTTTGGCGCATTTCATGTAACAGGATTATATGGTCCTGGAATATGGGTATCCGACCCTTATGGACTAACCGGAAAGGTCCAACCCGTAAACCCGGCGTGGGGCGTAGAGGGTTTTGACCCTTTTGTTCCGGGAGGAATAGCCTCTCATCATATTGCAGCAGGGACCTTGGGTATATTAGCGGGCCTATTCCATCTTAGTGTTCGTCCGCCTCAACGTCTATACAAAGGATTACGTATGGGCAATATTGAAACCGTCCTTTCCAGTAGTATTGCTGCTGTCTTTTTTGCAGCTTTTGTTGTTGCTGGAACTATGTGGTATGGTTCTGCAACTACTCCCATCGAATTATTTGGTCCTACTCGTTATCAATGGGATCAGGGATACTTTCAACAAGAAATATATCGAAGAGTTAGTGCTGGACTGGCTGAAAATCAAAGTTTATCAGAAGCTTGGTCTAAAATTCCTGAAAAATTAGCTTTTTATGATTATATTGGTAATAATCCAGCAAAAGGGGGGTTATTCAGAGCGGGTTCAATGGACAATGGGGATGGAATAGCTGTTGGATGGTTAGGACACCCCGTCTTTAGAAATAAAGAAGGACGTGAACTTTTTGTACGTCGTATGCCTACTTTTTTTGAAACATTTCCGGTTGTTTTGGTAGACGGAGACGGAATTGTTAGAGCCGACGTCCCATTTAGAAGGGCAGAATCAAAATATAGTGTCGAACAAGTAGGTGTAACTGTTGAGTTTTATGGTGGTGAACTCAATGGAGTGAGTTATAGTGATCCCGCAACTGTGAAAAAATATGCTAGACGGGCTCAATTGGGTGAGATTTTTGAATTAGATCGTGCTACTTTGAAATCCGATGGTGTTTTTCGTAGCAGTCCAAGAGGTTGGTTTACTTTTGGACATGCTTCGTTTGCGCTACTTTTCTTCTTTGGACACATTTGGCATGGTGCTAGAACCCTCTTCCGAGATGTTTTTGCTGGTATTGATCCAGATTTGGATGCTCAAGTGGAATTTGGGGCATTCCAAAAACTTGGAGATCCAACTACAAAAAGACAAGCAGTCTGATGCAACATTGCTTTTTTTCTTCTAGTTTCTGTTTGCGATTTTATTTAATAGGTAGGGTACTGCAGGAATCTTGATTTAAACCGCTGCCGTTTCTTTGACTCTTTTTCTTTCTTTATCCAGAGGGATACTCCCAAGTAAACAAAACAGGTATGAAAGCTATAATTGTAAACCACGATCAAATTTATGGAAGCATTGGTTTATACATTTCTCTTAGTATCCACTTTAGGGATAATTTTTTTCGCTATTTTTTTTCGGGAACCACCTAGAATTTCAACTAAAAAATGAAATAATTTTGCATTATCTTCATTGACGTAATCAGCCTCCAAATATTTGGAGGCTGATTACGTCAACTAGTCCCCGTGTTCCTCGAATGGATCTCTTAGTTGTTGAGAGGGTTGCCCAAAGGCAGTATATAGAGCATACCCAGTAAAACTTACAAGTAACCCAGATATAAAGATGGCAACTAGGGTTGCTGTTTCCATTATTATAGAATTGAAAGACCACAATGGATCTATGCTAAGATCGTTTATTTACAACGGAATGGTATACAAAGTCAACAGATCGTAATGAATACAAAATAAGATTTATGGCTACACAAACTGTTGAAGATAGTTCTAGATCTGGTCCAAGAAGCACTACTGTAGGGAAGTTATTGAAACCATTGAATTCCGAATATGGTAAAGTAGCTCCTGGATGGGGAACGACCCCTTTGATGGGTATTGCAATGGCTCTATTTGCGGTATTCTTATCTATTATTTTGGAGATTTATAATTCTTCTGTTCTACTGGATGGAATTTCAGTGAATTAGACTGAGAAAAATCTTGAAGTCCCAGCTTTTAGCTCGATACAAAAAAGTAAAGTATGTAGGTCTAAAAATTTTAGCCTATTCTCCTTTGGTAGTTCGACCGCGAAATTTTTTTCTGCATTGTATATTTCCGGAATATGAGTGTGTGACTTGTTAGAATGGACCCTATGGATAGTACAGAGAATGGGATCTGTCATCTTTATCAAGATGGTTTTACTTCGTCGGATATTCATTCGAGTATCCGGAGCACGAAATAGATCAAATAGATCACAAAGTATTCGAACTATGATTCATACTTAATACTCAGACCTCGTAGCCGGACTTCTTTCCGTTCTATCTTATAAACTTTAATAAATCAAAATATTTTTCGGCTTTTAAACTCTTATTTGGATCAAAGGACAAGCGCTTCTTTGTATTTTATGTTTTTAGTCATTATAGCTATTTTTTTGATTGAATAAGTGATGATCCAATGGTTCTC